TATATTTTAGTGTTACTAGCACTAAAAATTTTGAATTTTTAAGATTTAATTAAATATTAAAAAATATAAATATAAAATGCCTGATAAAAGGATTATTCTGATAGAATAAATTATATAGTTAAACTATTTTTATAAATTTTATTATTTTAAAAAAATAAGCTAAATTTAAGCTAATGAATTCATACTTCATTGATAAAAGAAATCTTTTTTTTTTTATTAACAACTCTAAATTGATATTTTTTATTTTAATAATTTTTAGAATATTTATTTCTATTTCTGCTAATTCTTGAATTAATTGTTGAATAGGTTTAGAAATTAATACATTTTCATTCTTACCATTTATTTTTAAAAAAAAAAATTTTCTAAGATCTGAATCTTCTATTAAATTTTTTTTAATTCAATCTATCTCCTCTATTAATCTTATATTTATTATCTTTTTAATTAATTGAAATTCTATAAATCAAATTCAATTATTAAATTCTCTTTATTTAATTATTTCCATTAGTCTATTATTTAAATTAGGAAGAGCTCCTTTTCATTTTTGAATAATTTCTTTAATTGAGTCCTTTAATTGAATTAATATAATAATTTTTTTTTCATTACAAAAAATTCCCCCTATTATTTTAATCTCTTATTATTTAAATATCAAATTTCTATTTTTAATCATTCTAATTAATAGAATTTTTGGATCAATTAGAGGTCTAAATCAACTAAGAATTCGAAAAATTATAACTTATTCTTCAATTTTTAATTTTAGATGAATATTCAGAGCAATTTTAATTAGAGAAAATATATTTATTATTTTTATAATTATTTACTCTTCAATTTTAGTTAACTTATTTATATTATTCAATTCAATTAATTTAAATAATTTAAATCAAATTTTTTTAATTAAAAATAATAATTTATTAATTTACCTAATTATAATTAATTTATTATCTCTAGGAGGAATACCCCCTTTCCTTGGATTTATATCTAAATGATTAATTTCAATATTTCTAATTCAACTTAAATTTATAGTAATTATTATTATTATATTAATATCTTTAATTAATTTATATTATTATATCCAAATATTATACCCTTTAATTTTTATTTATAAATTTCAAATTAAATGAATAATCAATCTTAAATTTTCTCTTTTTTTAATATCTTTTATTTCCTCTTCAGCTTTAATCATTATAAACATTTTTTTTTTTATTTTTTAATTAAAAATTATTTTAAGACTTTAAGTTAAATTCTTAAACTATTAATTTTCAAAATTAAATATAAAATTATTTTTTAAGTCTTAATAAATAAAATTTTATACCTTAAAAATTGCAATTTTAAATCCTTAAATTAGAATATAAAACTTTTCTATAGTAAAAAAATATTTCTATTTATAAATAAATTTACAATTTATCACTTTTTATCAGCCATTTTACTACAAATGAAAAAATGACTTTTTTCTACTAATCATAAAGATATTGGAACCCTTTATTTTATATTTGGAATTTGATCAGGATTTATTGGATCATCTTTAAGATTCCTAATTCGAATTGAATTAAGAATTCCTGGATCTTTAATTGGCAATGATCAAATTTATAATGTAATTGTTACCTCTCATGCATTCATTATAATTTTTTTTATAGTTATACCTATTATAATTGGAGGATTCGGCAACTGACTTGTTCCTTTAATATTAGGTTCACCTGATATAGCCTTCCCTCGAATGAATAATTTAAGATTCTGATTTTTACCCCCTTCAATTATACTACTATTATTAAGAAGAATAATCAACTCAGGAGCCGGAACAGGTTGAACAGTTTATCCTCCTCTTTCTTCTAATCTTTCTCATTTAGGTAGATCGGTTGATCTAACAATTTTTTCTCTTCACTTAGCAGGTATCTCATCAATTTTAGGGGCCATTAATTTTATTTCTACTACCTTTAATATAAAATTAAATAAACTTAATTATGAAATTTTACCACTTTTTGTTTGATCCGTAGCCATCACAGCCATCTTACTCCTTCTTTCCCTTCCTGTATTAGCAGGAGCTATTACTATACTACTTACAGACCGAAATTTAAATACTTCATTTTTTGACCCAGCTGGAGGAGGAGACCCAATTTTATATCAACACTTATTTTGATTTTTTGGCCATCCTGAGGTATATATTCTTATTCTTCCTGGATTTGGAATTATTTCTCATATTTCAACTCAAGAAAGTAGAAAAAAGGAATCTTTTGGAAGTCTTAGAATAATTTATGCTATAATTTCTATTGGTTTATTAGGATTTATTGTATGAGGACATCATATATTTACAGTAGGAATAGATGTAGATACTCGAGCATATTATACCTCTATTACTATAATTATTGCTATCCCAACAGGAATTAAAATTTTTAGATGATTAGCCAATCTTAATGGCTCAATTATCAAAATAAATCCTGCTTTAATTTGAACCTTAGGATTTATTTTTCTTTTTACTATTGGAGGATTAACTGGAATTATTCTTTCAAATTCATCTATTGATATTATTCTTCATGATACATATTACGTAGTCGCACATTTTCATTATGTCTTATCTATAGGAGCTGTATTTGCTATTATAGCAGGATTCATTCAATGATACCCTTTATTTACAGGACTAACTTTTAATAACCTTATATTAAAAGTTCAATTTATTACTATATTTTTAGGAGTTAATTTAACATTTTTTCCTCAACACTTTTTAGGTCTTAGTGGAATACCTCGACGATATTCAGATTATCCTGATTCTTACCTTTCCTGAAATGTTATTTCATCTATTGGATCCATTATTTCATTAATTAGAATTATAATATTAATTTTTTTAATTTGAGAAAGAATAATTAACAAAAAAATAGTTATTTTTTCTTTAAATATATCATCTTCAATTGAATGAATCCAAAAAACACCTCCCTATGAACATTCATTTAATGAACTTCCTCTTTTAATAAAATAATATATATATATATCTATTATGACAGAATTAATGTAATGAATTTAAGCTTCATCAATAAAGAATTTTATCTTTTTTTAGAAATAGCTTCTTGATCTAATATTAATCTACAAAATAGAAATTCTCCTCTTATAGAAAATCTTATTTACTTCCATGACTCATCAATAATAATTATTATTCTCATTTCAATTTTCATTTTATTTATTATTTTATCCAATCTAATAAATAAATTCTATAATTTTAATTTATTAGAACATCAAAATATTGAATTAATTTGAACTATAATTCCTAGAATTTTTCTTTTAATGATTGCTTTTCCTTCTCTGCATTTACTTTATTTAATGGATGAAATTAATAAACCTAATTTATCTTTAAAAATTATTGGACATCAATGATATTGATCTTATGAATACTCAGACTTTAAAAATATTAAATTTGACTCTTACATAATTCCTTTAAATCTTCCTTCAAATTTTCGATTATTAGATGTAGATAATCGAATTATTTTACCTTTTAATATCCAAATTCGATCTTTAGTCACTTCATCTGATACTATTCATGCTTGAACTGTTCCTTCATTAGGAGTCAAAACAGATGCAATACCTGGACGTCTAAATCAAATTTCATTCTCCATAAATCGACCAGGACTTTTTTATGGTCAGTGTTCAGAAATTTGTGGAGCAAACCATAGTTTTATACCTATTTGTATTGAAAGAATCAATTTATCTTTTTTTTTAAAATGAATTAAATTATTTAATTAATTTATCATTAGATAACTTAAAGCAAGTATAGGTCTCTTAAACCATATCATAATAATTAGCGTCTATTTCTAATGAATATATAAAGATTTAGTTAAATTATATAATATAAATTTGTCAAATTTAAGTTATTTATTTGTAAATAATCTTTATATTCCTCAAATAATACCACTAAATTGAATCATTTTAATATTTTTCTTTTATATTTTATTTTATATTATTTTCTCTCAATTATTTTTTAATTCTCCCCTAATTAATATTAACTCCAAAATTATTAAACTCTCTTCATCTAATTTAAATTGATTATGATAAATAATTTATTTTCTATTTTTGATCCCTTTTCTTCCTTTATAAATATTCAATTTAATTGAATAAGATCCATATTAATCCTTCTTTTTATTCCTTTATCATTTTGAACTCTACCTTCTCGCTATTTATTTATATTTATTTTATTATTTAATTTTTTAAAAAATGAAATTAATAATTTAATAAAATCTAATCATTTCAAGGGAAATAAATTATTCTTTGTTTCTTTATTTTTAATAATTTTATTTAACAATTTCTTAGGTTTATTTCCTTATATTTTTACATCTACTAGCCATTTAATTTTTAATTTATCTTTCTCTCTACCAATTTGATTTTCTTTAATATTATTCGGTTGATTAAATAAAACTAATAAAATATTCACTCATCTAATTCCTACTGGAACTCCATTCATTCTAATACCTTTTATAGTTTTAATTGAAACTATTAGAAATTTAATTCGTCCAATAACTTTAGCTATTCGATTAACAGCTAATATAATTGCAGGACATTTACTTATTACTTTATTATCTCAAAATGGATCTCTAATTCCCATTTTCGCATCATTTATATTTATTTTCACTGAAACCCTTCTTTTAATTTTAGAAATATCTGTAAGAATCATTCAAACTTATGTTTTTACAATTCTAAGAACATTATATACTTCAGAAATTCATTAAACTAATGTCATCCCATAACCATCCCTTTCATTTAGTTAATTACAGTCCTTGACCAATTACTAGAGCCTTAGGAACAATAATTTTTATAATAAGAATAATTAAATGATTTAAAGAATTTAAATTAAATTTTTTTATAATTATTAGACTAATAATCATTTTATTATCTATATTTCAATGATGACGAGATGTAATTCGAGAAAGAACCTATCAAGGTCTTCATACTTTGAAAGTTAATTTAAATATACGCTGAGGAATAATTTTATTTATTATTTCTGAAGTTTTTTTTTTTATTTCTTTTTTTTGAACTTTCTTTCACAGAAGATTATCTCCTAATATCGAATTAGGATCTCTTTGACCCCCCTTAAATATTAACGTATTCAATCCCTTTCATATTCCCTTTCTTAATACATTAATTTTATTAACATCAGGAATTTCAATTACTTGATCTCACCATTGCTTAATAGAAAATAAACTTTCAAGCAGAGTAAATAGATTAATCATTACTATTTTACTAAGATTTTATTTTACTTCAATTCAAATTTATGAATACTTCCAAGCTCCTTTTTCTATTTCTGATAGAGTATTTGGATCAATTTTTTTTGTAGCAACAGGTTTTCACGGTCTTCATGTAATCATTGGTACAATCTTTTTAATTACTAGTCTTATTCGTATAATAAACATACAATTTTCTATAACTCATCATTTTGGATTTGAAGCAGCAGCCTGATACTGACATTTTGTTGATGTAGTTTGAATTGTTCTCTTTATTTTTATTTACTGATGAAGAAAATAATTTATTTATATAATATAATATAAGTATATTTAACTTCCAATTAAAAAGTTTAATTTTTTAATATAAATAAATTTTTTTAATCATATTTATTACCCTTTTATCTTTATTAATCTCTCTTTTATTAATTTTAATTTCTTCCCTTATTTCTAAAAAAAAAAATTATGATCGAGAAAAGTTATCTCCCTTTGAATGTGGATTTGATCCTAAATCTCAATCCCGCATCCCATTCTCTATTCAATTCTTTATAATTACTATTATTTTTTTAATTTTTGATGTAGAAATTGCTATTATTTTACCTATTATTATTACAGCTAACATTAACAACAAAATATTTTGATTTTTAACATTTACTTTTTTTTTAATTATCCTAATCTTAGGTATTTTTTATGAATGAAAAATAAATTTTCTTAATTGAAAATTCTAGGATTATAATTTTAACTAAAATAATTAATTTGCAATTAATATAAATTGACTTTATATCAATTAATCTTATATAAATAAGAATTAATTTAATTAAATTTAATTTCGACTTAAACCTAGGAAAATCTAAATTTTCCCTTATTTAACTTAATTGAAACCAATACTGAGGTTAATCACTGTTAATGATTTAATAGAAAATATTTAATTTTCCAATTAAAGAAATATTTTTTTTTAAACTTCTAATTTAAATATATAGTGAACTTCTTTATTCATTAATATTTCTTTATAATAGTTTAACTAAAAACATTTCATTTTCAATGAAAAATTATTTCCCTTTAAATTTATAAATAATTATTTAAAAGTATAAAATACTACTTTTATATCTTCAATATAACACTCTTCATTTAAGTTATTTAAATTAATTTATTAAAATCATCATAAAATAAATTAATACAAATAAATAAATAAAAGCCTTTAAAAAATTTATTTGTATATAATAATTTAAAATTCCTAATTTTATAAAATATTTATATAAATTTAAAGATCCAAAAATTTCAATTCAACCTAAATCTATAATTTTATCAATTTTAGTTCTAAACTTTAATAAATATCCATTAATTCCAAATAATCTTAAATTAGGAATAAATCATATTAATCCTAAATAAAATAAAACCTTTAAATTTAACTTTTTTTGAATAATCATATTTAATTTAATTACTAAATTTCCTATAAACAACCCTATTAATATTACTATTATAATAATTATTTTAATTATAAATTTTAAATAAATAAAATAAAATTCTGGTAAAATTAATCATATTATTATTCTTCCACCAACAACTGATATAATTATCAAAAGAAATATTCTTCTTATTATAATAAAATCATTATTATTTAAACAATAATAAACATTTAAATTAAACTCTTTAAATAAATTTAAATAAATTAATCGAATTGTATAACTAACTGTTAAACCAGTTGAAAAAAAAAAAAAAAAAAAAATAATTAAATTAAAATTAGAAAATAAAACTATCTCTAAAATTAAATCTTTAGAATAAAACCCAGCCAAAAAAGGTATTCCACATAATGCCAAATTAGAAACATTTAAATAAATTACAAGTATAGGTATAAAATATCCAATTCCTCCCATTAATCGAATATCCTGCCAATCTTTTATATTATGAATAACTATCCCCGCACATATAAATAATAAAGACTTAAATATTGCATGAGAACACAAATGAAAAAAAGCTATATTTTTAAATCCTAAACATAAAATCGCTATTATTAAACCCAATTGTCTCAATGTTGATAAAGCAATAATTTTTTTTAAATCAAATTCAAAATTTGCTCTCAATCCAGCCATTAACATAGTTATTCTAGATATAATCAATAATATTATTAAAACTAAATTTATTCTATCTAAATCAATAAATCGAATCAATAAATAAACTCCAGCTGTCACTAAAGTAGAAGAATGAACTAAAGCAGAAATAGGAGTAGGCGCTGCTATTGCAGCTGGAAGCCAAGCTGCAAAAGGAATTTGAGCTCTTTTAGTTATCGCTGCCAAAACAATTATAAGTATAATTATATTTACAAGATTTTCCTCTAAAATTCTAATTTTTCTATAAATTAAAAAATTTCAACTCCCATAATTAAAATAAAATCTAATACATAATAAAAATAAAGCATCTCCAACTCGATTTCTCAAAATAGTCAATATACCTGAATTTAATGACTTTCTATTTTGATAATAAATCACCAAACAAAAAGAAACTAAGCCTAATCCATCCCATCCTAACAAAATTGAAATTAAATTTAATCTAAAAATTATTAAAACTATTGACAAAACAAATAATAATACTAAAAATAAAAATCGATTCATAAAAATTTCACCTTCTATATATCTTTTTCTATAAAAAATTACTATTGAAGAAATAAATATTACACAAAAAAAAAAAAATAATGATATTCAATCAATATTTAAAACTATTTCAACACTTACAGAATTTAAAGTAATTAAATCTAATTCTACTAGTATATTAAATTTTATTATCATAAAATATAAACTTATTAATAAACTCATTAAACCTAATAATAATAAAATTATTGCTCATAAAATTATCAAATTTAACTTTTGATATATAATTTAAAGTTAAAATCTAACATTTTTGATCCCACAAACCAATATTTTTAATTAAATTATTTAAATTAAAATCATGCTAAAATTAAATTAACCTTTAAAATTAAAATATTCAATGGAACTCAATGCATAAATAAAATAATATATTCTCGTAAATTAATTGATTTAAAATAATAAACTCCCTTTAAGACTGCACCATGCTGTCTAAAAACAAATAAATAAATTCTATAACAAGCTCTAAAAAACGACAATATAAATAAAACTAAAATTATTAATTTAGATCAAGAAATAATTCTAATAAACAAACTAATTTCTCCCAATAAATTTAAAGAAGGCGGAGCCGCTATATTAGATCTTAATAATAAAAATCATCAAAAAGTTAAATTAGGTATCAAATTAATTATTCCTTTATTAATTATTATTCTTCGTCTACCTAATCGATCATAAACATATCTAATTAAAACAAATAATCCCGAAGAACATAATCCGTGACCAATTATTAAAACTAATCTACCCATATACCCTCAAAAATTTAAAGTTATAATTCCTGAAATGACTAAACTTATATGAACCACCGAAGAATACGCAATTAATAATTTTAAATCTATTAAATGTAAACATATAACTCTTACTAATAAACCTCCCACTAACGAAATAATTACTCAAATAATATTAAATTTTAAAGAAATTAATTCAATTAATTTAAATACACGTATAAGACCATACCCCCCCAATTTTAATATCACTCCTGCTAAAATTATAGATCTAGCAACTGATCCTTCCACATGGGCCTTTGGTAATCATAAATGAACAAAAAATATAGGTATTTTTACTAAAAAAGCTATAATTAAAAATAAATATAAAATAAAATTGTCTAAATTAATAAAATAATAAAAATTTATTCTATACAAATATTGATTTAAATAAAAAATTCTTATTAAAAGAGGTAAAGAAACAAAAAACGTATAAAAAACCAAATAAATTCCAGCTTGCATTCGCTCAGGCTGAACCCCCCAACCAATAATAATTATTAAAACAGGTAAAATTCTAACCTCAAAAAAAAAAAAAAAAAAAAAAAAATCAACACTAACAAAAGACATAAATAATCTAATCATTAATATAATTATATTAAATATAAAAACTCAATAAAAATTATTTGTAAAATAAATATTAAAAGAAATTAAAATTATCATAACACAAATCCATAACCTTAAAAAAATTAAATTGAACCTTAAAATATCTAACCCTATATTTTCTATTATATTATTATATATAAAAATATTTATCCTTGATATTGCAAACAATAAAATTAAAATAATTAAAAAATTAATAATTAACCAATAATCAAATATAAACATAAAAAAAAAAAAACCTAAAAATTTTAACATTTTATTAAATTAAAAATTTGAAAATAATCTCTTCCTACTAAACGAACTAAAGATACTAAAATTGATAATCCTAATACACCTTCACAAACTATAAACACCATAAATAACATTAAAAAATATTCTTCATTAATTAAATTATTCAAAACTATTCTTAATCTAATTAGCAAAATTAATATTAAAACTTCTAATCTCAACAATATATTTAATAAATGCTTTCGATTTATAATAAATATAATATTCCCTCATAAAAAAATCAATAAAAATATTATCAAATATATAATCATTAGTTTTAATAATTTAATCTAAAATATTGATTTTGTAAATCAAAAATAAAATTTTTTTTTAAAACTTCAATTAAATAAAACATATTTTATATCAATAATCTCCAAAATTATTATTTTAATAAACTATTAATTGAAATTTTAAAATTAATAATATTAAATTTAATTGTTCTAACCTCTTCAGCTATAATAATTATTAAAATTCCTTTAAATTTAGGATTAACTATTTTAATCCAAACCTTAATTTATAGAATTATTTTAAATATTAATACAAATATTTATTGAATTTCATATATTCTTTATTTAATCTTATTGGGGGGAATATTAATTCTTTTTCTATATATATGTTCAATTTCATCTAACGAAATTATTAAACTAAATTTAAATTGATTTATATTTTATATAATATTTTCATTTTTATTTTTACTTTTAAGTAAAAATTTTTATTGATTAAATAATATATTAAAGAATAAATTTAATTTAAATTTATTTTTTAATATAGAAACTTTAACAAATATTTCTAAAATTTATAATAATTTCTCTATAATAATTACTATCATTATAATTATTTATTTATTAATTTCATTAATAATAGTATCTATATTTACAAATACAACTTACGGCCCATTACGAACCTCTCGTTAATTCTTTAACTAATGAAACTTTTAAATAAAAATGCAATTTTAAAAATTTTCTCATCATCTTTAATTACTTTACCCACACCCTCAAACATTTCTTTCTGATGAAATTTTGGATCCCTTTTAGGAGTATGTTTACTGACACAAATTCTTACAGGATTTTTCCTATCTATACACTATTGCTCAAATATTGAATTAGCATTTGATAGAATTATTCACATTAATCGAAATGTCCAAAATGGTTGACTCTATCGACTAATTCACGCTAATGGAGCTTCTATATTTTTTATTTGCCTATACCTTCATATTGGTCGTAATATTTATTATGAATCTTATTACTTTATTAATACATGAAATATTGGAATTATAATTTTTTTATTATGTATAGGCTCAGCTTTCTTAGGATATGTTCTTCCTTGAGGACAAATATCTTTCTGAGGAGCAACAGTCATTACAAATTTAATGTCAGCTATCCCCTATATTGGAATAGATTTAGTTCAATGAATTTGAGGAGGATTTACTATTAATAACGTTACATTAAATCGATTTTTCTCTCTCCATTTTATTCTTCCATTAATTTTAACCTTATTTGTAATAATTCATATTTTTTACCTTCACCAAACAGGATCAAATAATCCATTAAGATTAAAAAAATCTCTAGATAAAATTCCCTTTAATCCTTATTTTTCTTTAAAAGACTTATTAGGAATATCTGTTTTTTTTTTTTTTTTTTTATATATCTCCTTAAATCATCCATTTTTTTTAATAGATCCAGATAATTTTATATTAGCTAATCCTCTTTCAACCCCTCCCCATATTCAACCTGAATGATATTTTCTATTTGCATACTCTATTCTTCGATCAATCCCTAATAAACTTGGGGGAGTAATTGCCTTATTAATATCAATTTTAATTCTATTTTTCATACCTTTTTTAAAAAATAAATCAATTCAAAGAAATTCTTTTTTTTATTTTAATAAAATCTGATTTTGATTATTTTTTTCTAATTTTTTAATTTTAACTTGAATTGGAGCTAAATCTATTGATTATCCATTTGTAAATATTGGACAAATTATAACTTTTACATATTTCTCTTTCTTTTTACTCATCCCCCTTTGAAATAATTTTTGAAATAAATTAATTAATTAATTAATGAGCTTGTATAATTAAGCATTTGTTTTGAAAACTTAAAAAAGAATAATAATTTCTATTAATTTTTTACTAAAAATATTTCTATATTATTAAACAACATAACCCTAATATCATTCCTAAAGATACAGGTAAATAAATCTTTCAAGTTAAATTTATTAACTTATCATATCGATAACGAGGTAAGGTTCCACGAACTCAAATAAATAACCTTGCTAAAAATGCCACCTTTAAAAAAAAAAATAAATTAAATTCTCCTCCTCCTATAAAAAAAATTACATAAATCACTCTTATAAATAAAATCATTGAATATTCAGATAAAAATAATAAAGCAAACATTCTACCTCCATATTCTACATTAAACCCAGATACTAATTCACTCTCCCCTTCAGAAAAATCAAAAGGAGTTCGATTACATTCTGCCAATAAAGTTACAAAAACTATTACTCTATTAAATATTTCAATAAACAAAAATATAACATTATCTTGATAAATTTTCAATCTAATTAAATTAAATCTTATAGTTAAAATAATTACACATAAGAATAAAAAAATTATTCTTACTTCATATGAAATTGTTTGAATAATTGAACGTAATGATCCTAATAAAGAAAAATTAGAATTAGAAGATCAACCCGATATTATTACTAAATAAACACCAAATCTTATCACACAAACAAATAATAAAACTCCCATATTTAAAAAATTTATTCCCTCTAAATAAGGATAAATTAATCAAATTAATAAGGATAAAAAAAACCTAAATATTGGAGAAACTAAATAAAAAATTATATTAGACTTAAAAGGAAAATAAAATTCTTTAGTAAAAAGCTTAATAGCATCTCTAAAAGGTTGAACAATGCCAATAATTCCCAATTTATTAGGTCCTTTACGAAATTGAATATAACCCAATATTTTTCGCTCTAATAAAGTAAAAAAAGCAACTCTTACTAATACTCCAATGAATAAAATTAATATATTTAATATTAAAATATAAATTTCTTTAAATTGAATTTATTATTTATATAATATTTTATATATAAACGAATTCTAAATTCATCACATTAATTCTGCCAAAATAATTTCAAACTTTAACTTAAATTAATTTATTAATTGAATTCATATATAAATTTAAAATTTATTATTTTTAAAATTAAATCCTTACGTACTAAAATTTTATAATTTTCTAATTTAGATAGAAACCAACCTGGCTTAAACCGGTTTGAACTCAGATCATGTAAGAATATAATAGTCGAACAGACTAATTTTATAAACATCTTCATTTATAACTTATCTTAATCCAACATCGAGGTCGCAATCTCTAATTTATATAAGAACTATAAATTAAAATTACGCTGTTATCCCTTAGGTAATTTATTCTTTTAATCCAAACAATTAAATCATTTTATATAAAAAAAATTCTCCAATTTAAATTTTTTTTTCTTAAATAAAGTTCTTTAAATTTATTAATCACCCCAATTAAATTTAAAATAAAATACAATCTAATTTTCTTTAACATTTATATAAATTATTTATTATTCTATTTTAAATAAAAATCTAAAGGGTCTTCTCGTCTAAAATTTTCATTTTTATTTTTTTATAAAAAAAATAAATTCTATTTAATTAATTTTAAAAAGTTTTAATTTCATTAAATCATTCATTCTAGTTTCTAATTAAGAAACAATTTATTATGCTACCTTAGTACAGTTAAATTTCTGCAGCCCTTTAAAATTAAATTTCAGTGGGCAGATTAGACTTATTATTTAACACAAAAAGACATGTTTTTGTTAAACAGGTGAATTAATTTAAATCATTATTATTTATTTTTTTTGCCTAATTCATTTAATTAATTATTCTTTTTTTTAAAAAATTAAAATTAACTATATTATATACTAATTCTAACATATTATCTAATTATTTAATATAAATAACAATTTTTAAATATATAATTAATATAAATTTTAAAATAATACACTTTTTTTAATAAATAATTTATTAAAAATTTTAAATTTAATAAAAAATTTTAATTTTATAATTTTATTAATTTTAATTTACTTATATATAAAATTTTATTTATAAGATTATCCCTATAAATATTTATTTTTAATTATAAACATTTTTCCTTTAATTAACTCTTTTTAATTATAAATTATCTATAAAATTTAATTTTTTTCTTTAAAAACTAGATATAAAAAAAATCGAATAACTTTTCATTACAAAAAATTTTTAATTAAAAATTTTTTTACATTTAAAAACTTAAAATTTTTATCTCTTTATTTTTTTCAAGAAACATATTTTATAATAATCATTAATTTTTAAACTCTGATACACAAGATAAAAAAAATTAATTTTTCTTTTAAATTTTTAAATATTTAAAAATTTTCTAATTTCATTCACATTACTAATTCTTTATAAAAATATTTTTTTTTCTATTTATTTACTAAAATTAATTTTAATTCAATAATATTTTACTAATTTAAATTAATATTATAACTTTATTGCTTTTTTTAATTTTATAAAATTTCAAATTAAATTGATTTTCACAATTAAATTTTTATTGTAAATAAAATACTAAAATTTTAGTTTTAATTTGATTTTCTAGAAACATTTTCCAATATATCTACTTTGTTACGACTTATCTTAATTAAATTATATTTATTTATTAAGAGTGACGGGCAATATGTACATATTTTAAAACATTAATCATAAAAAATATTTTTTTTTTATTACATTTAAATCCAATTTATTTTAAAATTTTTCATTTATTTAAACTATAAATTTATATTTTTAATGTAATTCATAATATTCTTAATTATATAATTGTATCTTGATTTGATATAAATTTAAATTTTAAAATATAAAATATTAATTAATTTATAAAAAATATTTTTATAACAACGATATACAAATTCTATTAAATTAAGTTTAATAAATTGTGGATTATCAATTACTATACAAATTCCTCTAAAATGATTAAAATACCGTCAAATTCTTTAATTTTAATTTTTTTTATTAATTAAATTTTTAAAATTTTATTTAATAATAGGGTATCTAATCCTAGTTTTTTTTGCAAATTATTAAATTTTTTTTTTTAAAATTAATTTTTATAAATTAATTTAATAATTTAACTTTATTAATTAATTTTTATTATTTATTAATATTTAAAGAAATTAAATTTAATTTGAATTTATTTTTTATTAATTGTTTAACCGCAATTGCTGGCACAATTTTTATTAATAATATTAATATATTACTAATTTTAAATTTATTTAATTTAAATAATAATATTAATTATTAAGATATTTATTTAAAATATATTTATTTAAAATATATTTATTTAAAAATATAATATATATATAATTTTAAATTTTAAAATAAATTTAAATCAGAAATAATTTAAATTAAAATAAATTAATTTTTTTTTTTTTTTTTTTTTTTAATATATTAATATTTTTAATATATATATAATAATATTCAAATATTATACGATTGATGATTAAATAATTTATAAATATATAAATGTTTTATATATTAATAATTATTAAATTATTTATAGATATATAAATAATTATTATTTATTATTTTATATATAAGTTTTGATAATAACAATATATTTTTAAAATTAATATATATAAATGTATAATATTAATATAAATATATTACATATATTTAATATTAATATAAATTATTATTAATTAATATTAAATTAATATTATTATATATATTAATATTTTTAATATATATATAATAATATTCAAATATTATACGATTGATGATTAAATAATTTATAAATATATAAATGTTTTATATATTAATAATTATTAAATTATTTATAGATATATAAATAATTATTATTTATTATTTTATATATAAGTTTTGATAATAACAATATATTTTTAAAATTAATATATATAAATGTATAATATTAATATAAATATATTACATATATTTAATATTAATATAAATTATTATTAATTAATATTAAATTAATATTATTATATATATTAATATTTTTAATATATATATAATAATATTCAAATATTATACGATTGATGATTAAATAATTTATAAATATATAAATGTTTTATATATTAATAATTATTAAATTATTTATAGATATATAAATAATTATTATTTATTATTTTATATATAAGTTTTGATAATAACAATATATTTTTAAAATAACTAAAAAT